AGATATCGGTGTAACAATTTATGTTCTGGGGTTTACATATACTCATATGTTTTGTTATAATTGAAATTGAAAAGAATTTTTTGATTGAAAAAATCAATACTGATTAGTTCTGTCTCCATTTGTATTTTCTTATGTCATTAGGAAAACGCAATTTGAGATTCAACTCCCAAATCGTTCATGAATTCGAACTAAACAGTCAATAGTTAACGGTTCAAGTTTGTTGGCTGAAAATCCAGGGAATGTTTTTAGCATTGTGGAGTTTCAGATGCTATACAATTAATCGAAGGGGTGGATCAAATCCAATCAAAAAGGGGTCTTTCTTTTATGAAAAGGATTAAGGAAAACAGGAGTCAAAGTGCAAGTTTCAGTAATCCGGGAAAATTTTCAGTATCAGTTTGGCGGCATGGCCGAGTGGTAAGGCGGGGGACTGCAAATCCTTTTTCCCCAGTTCAAATCCGGGTGTCGCCTGATCAACAAAAAACTCGAAATCTCTTGTTCGCTTCGGTTCTACTGATATAACTCGCAGAATTCTCCCCCGGTAGAAGCAGAGGGAACAGGCTGTTAAGACCTTTTTGTTTGATTCTAAGCATGTGGTCTGAATCTTTTCTAAACAAAAAGATTGTGAATCCTCGTTTGCATCTCGAATTCAAGGAAATAGTAAAATATACTGGTACAGGGGCTCTCAAGACTTCATGATTCCCTTCTATTACTAAGGGAGTGTCTAATGACTGGATCTTGAATCAGATTGTAGAGCCTGATATGAAATCAGATTCAATTAAGAGTTTTGGAAAGGGGTGGAATTATATACGACGCACTCGCCAGAATCTCTGAGTGCTCGGGTATTATTAGATTGGATGGATAATTTTCTTTTATAGAAAAGGGGCAAAAAGAAAGAATTTCTTTTCGGCAACCCCTAGTCAAGCCCCCTGTTTCACAGCAATAATTGGGAAGGGGGGTACCGGATTAGATCAAATGGAGAAATAGAGGTCTGTAATAGATAGTGATTTCTCTTTTTTAGAGATTTCTCCCTTTACTGTTTTTACTTACGATGGTCAACAAAACAAAAAAACAGGCCTTATTATTCCTACATGTTCCCATTCCCGTGGGATGTTACTACGTATTTTGCTTGTGTTTAATCTTTCCCAATTTGAAATCATAATCTATTTATTGGATTGGTTTCTCAATAGTGTTCGGTCAGAATCCCGTTTTGACTCTGTGCCATTAATTCCACTATTATTAGTGAGGAATATATTATTAGTGAGGAATAATGGAATAATTCCTTCGTATTTATAGAGATAGGGGACATAATTTACATGGATATAGTAAGTCTCGCTTGGGCTGCTTTAATGGTAGTCTTTACATTTTCCCTTTCACTCGTAGTGTGGGGAAGAAGTGGGCTCTAGAAGTACTACTAATTGAGTTGAGGAATCAAACCGTATCAACTGTTTTATAGCGTGTTCTGCAACGCGTTTTGAACTATTTTAAATAACTATCTATGAATTTCGAATCCCATTGGACTCCAATGGAGTAATTTATGATATGAATCATACTCTTTCAATCAAAGAGATATTTCAGTGATTCCCGTGTTTGTATTTTGAAAAGAAAAGGATTCAGAGAGTTGGAAATTGATTCCAACCTAAAATTCTTCCGAAATTTCAATCAATGGAATGAGTTCTTACTGTCTTTATAGATGGATACTGAGGAAAACTGGACTCTTTTTTATTTCGTTCCCTCATTACTGTTCAAAGAAGAAGTCGTTTTGTTAAGTGTATACGCACTTTCTATGAGAAATGATATAGAGATCATGGTTGTCTAACGAGAGACTATGGACTAATAAGATCTTAGCTGGGCCGAGTCACATATTGGGCATTTACGGCTTGGTTTCTAATTGAATTTTTAAAAGGCGCTTTAGGCTTTATCGACTTATTTCATATCACGGTTCGGGCGTTAAAAATAGGTGAGGTTTCCTCTTCCTTATTAGTAAAAGGAAAGGGATTCAAATCTTAAGATAAGAATTATTTCAGATTGATCGGAACAAATAGATCTAGCAAATTGGGTGGTATGTCAATTCCATACAATATATGGAATTAATATACACATATATGAAGAGAATATTGTAGATTGATCTATAGAAACTCAAGCCTTTATCTTTATTCTAGATTACAACTTTATAGACTAAGAGATAGATAGTATGGTAGAAAAAAAGATGCATCTATTTCTTTCTTACTATCTATCTCTTAGAATTATAGTCCGCTCATTTCATTTAAGTTAAGACGTGAAATTGGAATCCTTTTCATTATTTGACTTCGTCAATTTTTGATAAGGACTCAGAAGGAAAGTTTCATTCAAAGGAATTAATCATTTTGACTGACTGTTTTTACATAAATGATAAGTAGAAAGGCGGTAGGAATTAGAATGAATAGCGCAGTAGCAATAAATGCAAGAATATTTACTTCCATAATCTCATCGGTTTTTTTACTTCGCAATAACTCGGGATTTA